TATGCATAAAAGTATTTGCCCCAAGGAGGAACCCTCGAATTCCGTCTGTTTTCTGGGTTTGGAAAAGTGTGGATTTTCAAGAACGGGAATCCTATGATATGTTGGGAATCGTTTATGATAATCATCCACGCCTGAAACGTATTTTAATGCCCGAAAGTTGGATAGGATGGCCTTTACGTAAAGATTATATTGCCCCCAATTTTTATGAAATACAAGACGCCTTTTGAATTATAAGAAATTTATTTTCACTTCAACAAATTCAAATCAAACAAATATATATTATAATTATATAATTATTAAGTAGTTGTACACTCTCTTCTAGATCAAATAATCGGAGTAATTAACTTTTTTTTTGAATTATGATTGATTAACAAAATTGGATTTTTTATTAGCCGAACCAATAGAATGAACCAAAAAATTTTTGTATCATGAACTTTGTACCGCGAACGCCGAGCATCACTTAGATGGTTTGTAGAAAGTCACGTAATGTGAGAGGGAAATGAAAAAATAGAAAAAAGAAATGAAAGGAGGTCGAATTCTAATTATACTGTATCTGAAATACATTTATTTTGTCTATTCTCATCCTTTGCTTTAACTTCCCCCGGTCTTGCAACTAATTTACTTTACCGAATTACCGAATTAAACCTTTTTCGAATCCACACGAAGAAGGAATATTCTTTTTCAATGAGAGGAGACGCATTAGAAACACCAAATAAAAAACGAAAAGAAAACCTAACTCTTTTTTATATACTCTTTACCCATCTATTTTCTAGGTGGGTTATATCTATAGATACCTAGAAAAAAGTGACGTCTGTGCACGGGCTATATATAGATTAATGAATATCGATCTTCGATCTATATCAATAAATTTGCAAAATAGATACTCATCCAAATGAATCATATGCCAGGAACCAGATTTGAACTGGTGACACGAGGATTTTCAGTCCTCTGCTCTACCAACTGAGCTATCCCGACCGTTCCCTACGCATTATCTACTCATTTTACTATAAAACAGGGGTCTATGTCAATTAAAAGGTGAAAGGGTATTAAAAAAAAGTCTTATCTAGGTCCCGGAATTTCCTGTATCTCCAAAGGAAGACTTTTTATTTAAGTCTTAGTACGAGTAATGATATGTATTGGGAATCATTCAAATGAGTAAGAGTACTCCTTGCTCAAAGCAGCTCCTGTCTCATTTACATCATACATCGACTTGTGATAAGAGAAACCCTTTTTTGCTCGTATACCTTTGTGAAAGAAGAGTAAATGAGGAAGAGACCCACGTTTTATTTGAATCGTTAACAAAAAAAGAAGATAATTAGTTAGAGAATCAAAGGATCTTTTTTGGGGATAGAGGGACTTGAACCCTCACGATTTTTAAAATCGACGGATTTTCCTCTTACTATAAATTTCATTGTTGTCAGGATTGACACGTAGAATGGGACTCTATCTTCATTCTCATCCGATGGATGGGTCGGGTTTTCAAAAGATCTATCCGACTGAGGAATAAATATTTGAATTTACTAAAAAACGAATATTCGATTCTTTCTTAAATTTGGAATCGATTCACAACAATTCTTCCATTTTTTCATAGTCATAAAATAAAGATTTGGGTCGTCATCAATATTTTTTCATTCAATTTGAATATTTTTATATTTATATAATTTAAATATTTATATTTAAATAGAGTATTATTTATATTTTAATTACGTATGCGTCTAGGTTTATTCTTCATCCTTTTTGGAATTTCGATGGAAGAATTCTTATAACAACGCAAGACCGTCAACTCCATTTGTTAGAACAGCTTCCATTGAGTCTCTGCACCTATCCTTTTTCTTCCTTTTGGAAAGAAGGAGTTGGCTCAGGATTGCCCATTTTTTTAATTCCAGGGTTTCTCTGAATTTGAAAGTTCTCACTTAGTAGGTTTCCATACTAAGGCTCAAACTAATTAAGTCCGTAGCGTCTACCGATTTCGCCATATCCCCTTTTCTTTTTATGCTTAAGATCTCAGTATGATCTACTTTCCCTTTTTATTCTTTCGTTTGGAACCCTTGAATTCATTATTCTAAAAAAAATTAATCTACCGAAAGGCATTTCATCCTTTTTTTTCTTTTCGTTCATTTCTTGTGGGAGCTTATATTTGCTATGGGCCAATCAGAAATAATTCTATCGTTTTTTTATCTTCAATTCAATATAGACAGATATCTATCACTATATATATGAACCCTTCTTTTCATTTTCCCATGAAAGTTGGAATACTCAAAGGATCGATTCTTTTTTTGTCTTAGTTTCCAAATTAAAGCATAGGAGTGTCTTATTCGGATCTGAATTGCATCTTTCTCTATTTTATTTTTTTATTTATATACTCTATACTATCACCCTATTTAATTTACTTTATACTTTACTGTAATATAGATTTGCAATCGATTTGGATTCTATATTTTTTATGATTTATGACTGGTTATATTCTTGATGGAATTATTATGTATGTAAAGTTTATTTTATGTGAGCCCGCTTAGCTCAGAGGTTAGAGCATCGCATTTGTAATGCGATGGTCATCGGTTCGACTCCGATAGCCGGCTTTATTTCTATTTTTTCTTTTCTATGTTTTTTATATGTTGGTATATTTTGTATACTATATATATTTTTCTATATTTTGATTTTTCTATTTTTTTTTTTCATGCATGTTCGATTTTTTATACTAATAATTACTATATGACTTTCTTATTTTCTTATTCTGACTATTACTTTTTTGTTATTCAAAAATTTTAAGCCTTTTTTAAATATTTATTTAAAATAAATATTAAAAAAGAAATAGTAACGAAACTAAGAATAAATAGATACAAGAATTTATACATATACACTAATTCAATTAAAAATTCATTAATATACTAAATAATTTATATACTAAACTAAATACAATTATACTAAATACAAAAAATTCAAATAATTATAAAAAATTGCATTTCAAATAAACTAATAATGAATATTAATACAAAAAGCGGGAGAAACTTCGGATACGTACATCTTTCATCTCACTAGTCCTTCTAGTGCCATTATTCGTTTTAGTACAATTAATAGAATACCTCAGGGGATTTTGCTTCATTTATCATTTAGTTCAGTTTTAATTAAAAAAAAATGAGATATCAATAACAATAAATAAGGAGTCTTTATGTCACGTTACCGAGGGCCTCGTTTCAAAAAAATACGACGTCTGGGGGTTTTACCAGGACTAACTAATAAAAAGCCTAGAGATCTTAAAAATACATCACGTTCCGTGAAAAGATCTCAATATCGTATTCGTCTAGAAGAAAAACAAAAATTACGTTTTCATTATGGTATTACAGAGCGACAATTACTTAAATACTTTCGTATCGCCAGAAAAGCCAAAGGGTCAACAGGTCAGGTTTTACTCCAATTACTTGAAATGCGTTTGGACAACATCCTTTTTCGGTTGGGTATGGCTCCGACTATTCCTGGAGCCCGCCAATTAGTTAATCATAGACATATTTTAGTTAATGGTCGTATAGTAGATATACCAAGTTATCGTTGCAAACCCAATGATATTGTTATGGCAAGGGATAAGCAAAAATCCAAAGCTCTCGTTCAAAATTATCTAGATTCATCTCACAGTGAGGAATTACCAAAACATTTGACTCTTCACCCATTCCCATATAAAGGAGTAGTCAATCAAATAATAGATAATAAGTGGGTCGGTTTGAAAATAAACGAATTGTTAGTCGTAGAATATTATTCCCGTCAGACTTAAGCCGGCCTTAAAGAAAGAAGTTTAGAAAAGGTTTCGGAAAAATAAGTCCCCCTTCACCAAACAAAATTTAGTTAAGATTAAGATCAGGAGTTTGATCTGTATTTTTCCCATTCATGTAGCATAGATCTCTATCGATCTTTTTATTTCTTGTCGACCTTATTACATTACACAATTATAAAGTTTTACCTATTGCAGCAATTAAATTATAAATCGAAACTATATATATATCTAAAACTCGAATACATATATAATATAAAGATAAAAAGAAGGATCTACCTCTTAGTTGATTTGTTACGGTCAACGGTGTTGGTGAGTTAGTTGGGTGAAGGTACGGAAAGAGAGGGATTCGAACCCTCGGTAAACAAAAGTCTACATAGCAGTTCCAATGCTACGCCTTGAACCACTCGGCCACCTCTCCTACACAACAATTATGACCCAGGAACAGAATGAATAGCGAGTTTTTCATATTTTAGTTTGGGTTGGCTAGGTAAGGTCCAACTAACCAATTCTAACTAAAAAAAAGATTCCATTTTTGATACAGATCTTTTTTGCGAAGATGCTGTTCCCACCCTTTTCTGATATGATATTTATACGGGATTAAATCAATGAATTGGAAGGAATTAACGAATTGGGAGTTTTTTTTAGACTATGATTAATGAATACCTTTTGCTCATGATTCCCTTTAAACGACGATTCTATAATTTTAAAATTTCTTTTAAATGAAAGTTTTCACCACAAAAATGGATTATTTCATAAATCGCTTACAAATTCATGACTCATCCCGGGTCTCTTTGATTGTATAGTGTCGACTCACTATGCACATAACATAAATAAAATAGATGGTTATTTACAGCATAGAATAATTATTCGATTCTTTTTCCCTCCCTCTTGGGATCCAAATTCAATCAAAGTCTTTCGCCCGAATCTATAGGAAAAATTCCTCGATTCTTCAGCTTCCACCAAATAGGACCATCGGTATATCACATTTTTATTGGATGAATTTGAATCGTATTCAAATATTGATTATTGCTTCCTGCAAAACAAAAAGGAGCAATTTGAGTCTTTGAATATGGGTAATAGAGGGTTCGTATCTTTACATTTTATTTGATATAAATCTTGATACTTGATATTGAATTTCTTTTTCTTTATGAATCCTTTTTATTTTATGCAATTTTGTATTGTACAATTCCTTTCTTTGTAGGACCATTCTCCCTCGGGGGGGATGAAAAGAATTTTAGAATGGATTGGTACCTATGCCTAGATCACGGATAAACGGAAATTTTATTGATAAGACCTTTTCAGTTGTAGCCAATATTTTATTACGAATAATTCCAACAACTTCAGGCGAAAGGGAGGCATTTACCTATTACAGAGATGGTGTGATTTGATTTTTTTTCCCCAGTCTTGTGTATGAGAAAGACAAAAAATTCGGGATATAAAGAAAAACTATTATAATTTTGATAGATTATTAAAAAAAATCTACGCTTGTTGAAGGTGAAGTTTAGAAATAAAACAATTCCTTCTGTCGTGTATCCCCGATTAATGCAGCCTCATATGCTTCCATTATCCATTTTAGTATTGAGCGAAAGGTTACACCTATCGGTTCTGTATTACGGGTCAATCCCACTATACTAGTCCTAATAGGTAGCATAGGGGAAAAGCACTACACCTAGAAATCAACAAGACGAAAGCTTTGTTAAAAATTACTTACCCCCCTTCCTTATCTGGATTGGGGCTTAAAAGAATGGTTGGGATAACAAATATCCATCTCGTTTGTACCTTGGATACCCATATAACCATCAAAGACTGTTGAAGTGACTAATTCCTGGAAATTAGGGGGCGTTGAGGACAAAAAAATTGTTGGAGTTACCATTTCTATCTAATACCAAAAGTTTGATGTTAAAAAAAGCTCCCGTGCAAGGAAGGTTGGCTAGAAATTTCGTGCAAAAAAACTAGCCCCACTCAATTCATAATGAGAATAATCGATACGTGGAATCAAAAACGATTGAAATATTCTCATTCTGCATAGAAAGGAGGAGCCGTATGAGATGAAAATCTCACGTACGGTTCTGGAACGGAGATTCTTTTAATCGAATGACGACCGTAACGGATGTCAGCCCAATCCGAAGGAAATTATGCAGAAGCTTTACAGAATTATTATGAAGCTATGCGACTAGAAATTGATCCCTACGATCGAAGTTATATACTCTATAACATAGGCCTTATTCACACAAGTAATGGGGATCATACGAAAGCTTTAGAATATTATTTTAGGGCACTTGAACGAAACCCATTCTTACCACAAGCGTTTAATAACATGGCCGTGATCTGTCATTACGTGCGACTATCTCCACTATAGAAAGATAAACGGAAAGAAAGACCAAAAAAAATCTTCTAGTAAAACGAAAAAGAAAAAAGGCTCTCTACATATGCATCGTCAAAAACAACGATTTTTATGAGCTGTAGCAAGAAACAAAACTTCATATGAGTCGAAAATATGAAGAAAAAAAGAAGCCTAGATACTTTATTCTATGGATAAAAAATCGAATTGATAGAGAAGAAGCACCGTAAAGATCAATTAAGGAGGTTTGGACCAATACATTAAGAACTGCTTACTTATGCCATACATAATAGAAGATAGATAAAAAAAGTGAGTAATCTGCTTATGTAATAGAGGCGATCCACTAAGGTATTTAGCAGCGGTGTAGGATCAGATCCCAAAGATAGTAAGCTTTTCTTTCTTATGCAGGAAAGAAAGCCTTTTCAAGGATTCTATATAAATTTGGATATGAAACCGAGATAGTTACCTTGCAGAAAATGTTATCGAAAAGAGGAAATGTCCATCCTTTATTCGTCTGAAGGTGGGATAAAAGATAAAACAAATTAAAAAAAAAAATTCAAGTTTGAAACTCATGCGATTAACTTCTTTTGGTTAACCCCCCGAAACTGAAAAGCGAGATAGATCTATGCGAAATCTCATTCCGTTCGATAGGTAAAATGGATACCAAAAGAATTGACTGTTGAGCCGTATGAGTTAGGAAACTCTCAAGTACGGTTCTGAGGGAAGGATTCCTCTATTCCGACCGAGGAGAGCAGGCCATTCGACAGGGAGATTCTGAAATTGCGGAAGCTTGGTTCGATCAAGCCGCTGAGTATTGGAAACAAGCTCTAGCGCTTACTCCTGGTAATTATATTGAAGCACATAATTGGTTGAAAATCACAAGGCGTTTCGAATAAAAAATTTCGAATTCTTTTTGATATTTTATTTGTTAGAATTAATTAATTTAATTAATGCTCTACCTATGAGTTAACTAAAATAGGATCATTCCTATGGAAAAACCAACCAAAGAATTTCATTATATCCCTTCTCAGAGCGTTCTATTTTGTTGAGTATTTCGTATGGTTAAAGAATAAACAGGTAGAGGACAGAATCTATTTCTGTCTTTTCAATTATGAGCAATTAAGACCTCTTTTTTAGCTATTAAATTAAAATAAAGAATAAATAAAGAAACTACTTAAAAAAATAAATATAAAAATATCTTCAAATAACTGAGGATACTGGGATGTTTCATTAGTAATCACTAATGACTGCTAGCCTGATTTGGAATAAAGTAATACGAATTACTTGAATCTCTGTAAAGTAAAACATTAAATTAAGTAGTTCTGCCGAACACTTTCTAATTTAGATAGGAACTAAAAAAAGCGTTTTTTACATCAATCCAAAGTCTAGAAAG